GTGGCACCTTCTTAGATTTTGCACGTGTGATACATGTTCCTTCTATTTCTCCAAGTAAGGCCCTTCGCATGGCAATACCGATGGTATCAGCTTGACCTTTCATAAGTGGTGACAGAATGAAACGACCATAATAAAGACGCTTACTGTCTACTCTTGATTCAACACACTTCCACTGTAGTGTTCGAGTGGATCCTGCTACTTCCTCTCGAACCATACTATACTAGTATTATTATTTGATCATTTATTTCTCTTGAAATCGGTTTAATTCTTATTTCTACACACGTCTTTTTTTAGGAGGTCGACATCCATTATGTGGCATAGGTGTTACATCACGTACGAAGCTTAATAATATACCACTTCTACGAATGGCTCGTAATGCTGCATCTCTTCCGAGACCAGGACCCTTTATCATAACTTCTGCTCGTTGCATACCCTGATCAACCACTGTACGAATAGCATTTACCGCTGTGGCTTGAGCAGCATAAGGTGTTCCTCTTCTTGTGCCTTTGAATCCAGAAGTACCGGCGGAGGCCCAAGAAACTACCCGACCTCGTACATCTGTAACAGTTATAATGGTATTGTTGAAACTCGCTTGAACATGAATAACGCCTTTTGGTATTCTACGTCCATTCTTACGTGAACCAATACGCCCATCCCTACGTGAACCAATTCTTGGTATAGCTTTTGTCATATTTTATCATCTCATATTTATGAGTCAGAAATATACAAAAAGAAAAGATACGGAGATATCCATTTCATGTTAAAACGGATCCTTTACCTTATTTTTACATATTTTATTTTAAAATTTTGGAAAGTAAAGTTCTTTTTTAGAAGAATTACCCTTGTCTCTGTTTATGTTTCGGATTGGAACAAATCACTATAATTCGTCCACGCCTGCGAATCAGTCGACATTTTTCACAAATTTTACGAACGGAAGCCCTTATTTTCATATTTTTTATTCCTTACCTTAATTCTGAATCCACTTCTTGGAAGAGAATAAGTCTCTTGAATTTTTTTTTGAACTTCGAATTGTATACCCATGGTTAAAAAAATAACCTAATCGTTCGAATCTTTGTTGCGAAGTCGATAAATTATACGTCCCCTGGTTGAATCATAACGACTTACTTCAATTTTTACTCTATCTCCCGGTAGTATCCGTATAAAACTGCGGCGGATCCTCCCTGAAACATATCCTAGAATTAGATCTTCATTATCTAAACGGACCCGGAACATACCGTTGGGAAGTGATTCAGTAATTAAACCCTCATGAATCAATTTTTGTTCTTTCATTCCAGGTAACCTCCTTGAAGTATCAACTAATGGAGGAAGAGTTATATAACTCACTTTTCCTCTCTATTTTACAAATAGGAAGTTAGAGATCAAATTCGGATACCAGAGGTGGAAGATTACCATATATAACACAAAATTTCTCCTCCAATTCTTTCTAGTCGAGCTTCTCGATCTGTTATTATACCTCGAGAAGTAGAAAGAATTACAATTCCCATTCCACCTAAAATCTTAGGAATTCGTTGATAGTTGGAATAAATTCGTAAGCCGGGCCGGCTGATACGCTTTAAAATGGTTCTAGTTTTATATATTCCTTTTCTGGTTTTTCTATGTCGCAGAGTTGAAACCAAGAAATATTTGTTACTCTCCTGATGTTTCCGAACGTTTTCAATAAAACCTTCTCGTAGAAGTATTTTAACAATGTTTTCGGTGATATTTGTAGATGCTATTCGAACCCTTCCTTTTTTATCCGTGTCAGCATTTCTTATAGAAGTTATTAGATCGGCAATAGTGTCCCTACCCATGACGAACTAGAATTATAGGTTCCTCCAAATTTTGATATAATCAACATGTTTCCTTTTTTTTTTATTATTATAAAGTATATACGTGAGACACAATCTACTAATTTGATCTATTTCAGATACCCTACTATATCATAGTCTCATCTACTACTATTTATAATACTTCGGGAGCTAATGAAACTATTTTAGTAAAATTTAACTGTCTCAATTCTCGAGCGATCGCACCAAAAACTCGAGTTCCTTTTGGATTTCCTTCTTGATCAATGACAACTGCAGCATTGTCGTCATATCGTATTATCATACCGTTTTCACGTTTGAGTTCTTTACATGTACGTACAATTACAGCTCTAATTACTTCTGATCTTTCTAGAGGCATATTGGGAACTGCTTCTTTGATTACAGCAACAATAACATCACCAATATGAGCATATCGGTGATTACCAGCTCCTATGATTCGAATACACATCAATTTTCGAGCTCCGCTGTTATCCGCTACATTCAAAAGGGTCTGAGGTTGAATCATATCATTTTTATTTCAATCTGTTATTTCAATGCAAAAGTATGAAAGAAAAAAAAGAAATATTGTCCGTCCAGAAATAAATAAACCTGCGGTTGTTTTTTCATCCCCAATACCCCTTTTTGTTTAGTTCTGCATCTCTATCCTGAAATAAGAAATTGAGTTCGTATAGGCATTTTGCGCGCAGCTATTGAGATAGCTGCTCTAGCTACAGTTTCTGATACTCCACCCATTTCATAAAGTATTCGACCCCGTTTAACAACGGATACCCAATATTCAGGGGATCCCTTCCCCGAACCCATACGTGTTTCCGCGGGTCTTACTGTAACAGGTTTGTCGGGAAATATACGTACCCATATTTTTCCACCACGACGCACATATCGTGTCATTGCTCTTCGCCCTGCTTCTATTTGTCTAGCTGTAATCCAAGCAGGTTCAAGTGCCTGAAGAGCGTATCTGCCGAAACAAATATGATTGCCTCGACAAGATATTCCTTTCATTCTTCCTCTATGCTGTTTACGAAATCTGGTTCTTTTGGGGTTATAGTCGATGGTTGTTTCTTAATTCCATCTCTACTGCAGAACCGGACATGAGAGTTTCTTCTCATCCAGCTCCTCGCGAATGAAAGGATTCTAATTCAATAATATTATAGATACACATTAATAGGTACACATTAATAGATAATACACCAAGTAATGGCTTTTATTGATATTTAATTTCTTACATAAGAAGGAAGATGTAGATACAAGATATACAATACAGCTAGACGTGTGTGTACATTTATGTATCTTTATAGATAATGTAATGTTTCTCTTTTTTATTTTTATAACATAACGAATCCTTTCCTTATTTTTTTTTACCTCTATCGAATTATGACAAAAGATTGTAATCCAATAAATAGAGGTTTCGCGGGCGAATATTTACTCTTTCCTGTTTCATTCGAAGGTTCAATTCATAACCTCTCAGAATAAATCAATTTTTTCTTGGTCCGTTCCGCCATCCCACCCAATGAATTATTAGGATTCGTTTTCAATAGAAGCCTATGCAGTCACAGGTTCTGTCGTTCCCATAGCTTCTCCATTAATGGTTAGGTCCGAACTTTGCAATGGAGCTTCCAACAAAATTCGTTCCCAAGTCAATTTCCTCAGTTTTTATTAACCTGAAGGCTCTTTATTATTTTATTCTATTTAAAATTATTTCATTTTTAAATTCTTATATTTATAATTATCTTATCAGTATTGATTATCAGTATTGATGCTTTATCACACTGCCTTTTATGACGTGATTCATAGACCATACATATTGGAATCATATATCATTGATATTTTTGTTCTTTCTTTCTATCATCCTTCCATTTATCCACATCCCTTTATTTTTTTTTTTTGCTTTACAACCCATAATCAGATCTATTTTTTGTTGAAAGAATTTCAGTTGCTACAACCATATGATAGATCCACTCATTCATATAGTGACTGTTTCTTGGGATCTCGACAATACGAAGCAATAAGTTGGTTATTAGTTTATTTTATATAATTACAAAGTTTATAGCAGGGGTCAGTTTATTTTTTTTTTGAATCCCAACTTGAAACTATAAAGAAAAAACTAACGAGTCACACACTAAGCATAGCAATTATACCAAATGATCAATCGAATTTTTATTTAACCTTATAGAATTAGAATTGTTCATTTTTTGATTTATCACTGGACAGAATGAGAAGACAAGGTTGATTATTCCTCGTCTACAAATATCCAAATTTTTATACCTAATACTCCATAAATAGTTCGAATTGTATAGGAACAATGATCAATTTTAGCGCGAATTGTTTGTAGGGGAACTCTACCCTCTCTGATCCATTCAACACGTGCAATTTCTTTTCCGTCGATACGGCCTGCTATTTGCACTTGAATTCCTTTTGTATCCGTTTGTTCAGTTAATTCAATAGCTTTTTTCATTGCTTTTCGAAACGAAACTCTATTTTTTAATTGTAAAGCTATATATTCTGCAAGAATATTAGGTTGTCCATAAGGTTTTTCAACTCTTGTGATAGCAATGTTGAGTCTCCGGTTTACAGAATTAAACTCCTTTTGTACATTCATCTGTAATTCTTCGATTCCTCGTGTTTGCCCCTCTATTAATAAATTTGGGAATCCAATATAGATTATGACTTGGATCAAATCGATTTTTTTTTGAATTGTTATACGTGCAATTCCTTCGAAACCTGAGGATATTTTCCTATTTTTTTGTACATAGTTCTTGATACAATTCCGTATTTTTGCATCTTCCTGTAGGCCCCCGGAATAATTTTTTGGTTGTGCGAACCAAAAGGAATGATGACTTTGAGTTGTACCAAGTCTGAAACCAAGTGGATTTATTTTTTGTCCCATATTTTTCTATTCTATTTTTTTTTTCATCCATATTTTTATATTTTATATGAATCTAAATCTTAGATTGATCTAAAAATGATTTAGATTTATCTTTTAATACAATTGTTATATGACATGTCGGTCTTTTTATCAGATAACTACGTCCTCGAGCCCGCGGTCTTAACTTTTTCACAATAGTACTCCTATTGGCTTCGGCTTTACTAATGAATGAATCAGCTTCCTTCAAACCCATATTATGATTAGCATTTGCCGCTGCAGAATAAACCAATTTGAGAATGGGATAAGATGCT